TTAATACTATAGAATCTTAGGATTCGTGTATTCTTTATTTGTTTTTTAGTTATTTATATTCTTTCTCTATAATTATTATTTCTATGTATATCCGACAGTTTCGGATCGTGGATCGAGTGGAATATCACAACTTCTTCTACTTAATCCTGTATATTGTCCTTTTCATTCTGTGTTGAAATAGAAACTGCTTAGTAGGCGAGATTTTACGACAAAAAAAATTAAAAAAATTATTAAAATTCATAGGAGACAAAGACTTTTTTATTCCTTTTTTCGATACGAATTTGACACAAAATGGGGGAGCTATAATTAATTTTTTCTAATTGAAAAAAAAACTTTCATCAAATTTTAGCAAATATAGCGAAGCGATATTTCGAGTTCTCACAAATAATATTTTTTGAATATCAACTTGGTATTTTATTAATTAATAATCATAGAGATTGGCTTTATATGTTTATTCTGATTCGAATCGACATATTCAAATGATTTTCATCAAATGACTATTCATATATTGTATTTTCATGTAACTAAGGGGGAAGAAAGTTCTATGGAAAAATTGCGGTTCAGTTCAATGTTCGTTAGTGGTGTATTAGAATACAGGTGTGGACTAAATAAATCAATAAAAAGTCTTAGTGATCCTATTGAAAATACCAGTGTAAAGGAAGATCCAATTAGAATGGGTAAAGACAGACCTACTAATATGGGTGAGAGTAACAATTCTAGTTACAGTAATGTTGATCATTTAGTCGACTTTGATATTCAAAATGAAATTTTTGAGATTGATAATACTAATTCTTTTCTAAGTGAACCAGAAAATTTTTTTTATAGTTATCAAAATTATAGTTATCTGAATAATGTATTGAAGAATGACGATCCCCGCTATGGTCGTTATGGGTATGATACTAAATATAGTTGGAAAAATCATGTTAATAGTTGCATTGACAGTTATCTTCGTTATCAAATCTGTATTGATAGCTCCATTTTAACTAGTAGTAAAAATTACAATGACAGTTACTTTTATAGTTCTATTTGTGGCGAAAATAGTAATGAAAGCAAGAGTTTCAGTACAACAACTAGTACGGATGATAGTGATTTAACGATAACAGAAAGTTCTAATGATTTAGATGGAACTCAAAAATACAGGCATTTGTGGGTTCAATGTGAAAATTGTTATGGATTAAATTATAAGAAATTTTTGAAATCAAAAATGAATATTTGTGAACATTGTGGATGTCATTTAAAAATGAGTAGTTCGGATAGAATCGAACTTTTGATTGATCCGGGTACTTGGGATCCTAGGGATGAAGACATGGTCTCTCTGGATCCTATTGAATTTCATTCGGAGGAAGAACCTTATAAAGATCGTATTGATTCTTATCAAAGAAATACAGGATTAACTGAGGCTGTTCAAACAGGTACAGGTAAACTAAATGGTATTCCTGTAGCAATTGGTGTTATGGATTTTCAGTTTATGGGGGGTAGTATGGGATCTGTAGTGGGCGAGAAAATCACACGTTTGATCGAGTATGCTACCAATCAAATTTTACCTCTTATTCTAGTGTGTGCTTCCGGAGGAGCACGCATGCAAGAAGGAAGTTTGAGCTTGATGCAAATGGCTAAAATATCTTCTGCTTTATACGATTATCAATCAAATAAAAAGTTATTCTATGTAGCAATCCTTACATCTCCAACTACGGGTGGGGTGACAGCTAGTTTTGGGATGTTGGGAGATATCATTATTGCCGAACCCGATGCCTACATTGCATTTGCTGGTAAAAGAGTAATTGAACAAACATTGAATAAGACAGTACCTGAGGGTTCACAAGTAGCTGAATATTTATTTCATAAGGGCTTATTTGATCCAATCGTACCACGTAATCTATTAAAAGGAGTTTTGAGTGAATTATTTGAGATACATGCTTTCTTTCCTTTGAATGAAAATTCAATTCAAGTAGAAACGTATAAGCCTTAATTTCTTAATTTAAGAATAAATTAAATGATTCCATTTATTCTACATTTTATTATTTGTTTGGGGGCAACCAAGTAGTTATTTAGTCTAATTTAGTTTCTAGAAATCAAAGTCAAAGTCTGAAGAGTTTTTTTTCTTCGGTAACATAAGATTGAATTGTAGAAAGAATTAAGGGGGTATTCAATTTTATCGATATTCAATTAATATTCTAATAGACTAGAAAAAATTTAGAATATAGACTAGAAAAAATTTAGAATAAATAGACTCAAAATTAAGAATAATAAAAATAAAATAAGTGGATTATCATACATCTATTTCATATAGAAATATGTATAAGCCCTTTTATTGACACTTTTTATTTCCATTCCATTTATTATATACTTACTAGAATAGATTAGATATTAGTATCTGTTTATATATTAGTATTTCTGCTCCCTATTCTATTTCTTCCTTATTATATCTTAATATATATACATACTAGACTCTTAGATTTTATATCTCCTTTTGTATATATTTAATACTCACTTAAGTATAATTATATATAATTATATATGAAGTATAAGATATCTTTATAACAATAACAGGTTATAAATGTTAATATAACAATAAATAAGAGTTATAAATATTAAATCGAGGTACCTATTCTATGACAACTATCAGCAACTTACCCGCTATTTTTGTGCCTTTAGTGGGCTTAGTATTTCCGGCAATTGCTATGGTTTCTTTATCTTTTCATGTTCAAAAAAACAATATTTTTTAGGTATTATGGGGGTTAATCTTATCTATTTTTTTTAAAGACTTAGGTTTACTTGGATCATAAGATAAATATCTATTTAGTAGAATTCTAGTATTAATAGTATTTGAAAGGGTAGTTTCCTCCGAGCAGAAGTTGGTATGCATAAACATCATATATACGTAAACGACTCATAACTTTTTTCAAATAGATTTGAAAAAAAAAAATGTATATAGGGAAAATTTATGAAGCGGAAAGTAAATCTATTTACATGTCTGTGGATATCTCTAAGAAATCATATATAGAAAAAAGGATGTTATTTTTTTGTTTAACTGTAGTAGTAATTGATCAATTACTACTAAAGCTTCACATTATATTAGTGCTAGTTGATGAGGGTTACTTCGGAAACAAACAAATTCAAGTCAAATTTATTGGGGTTATGTTACCTCCCAATTACAATACAATGGAACTAGATCTACTATAAGTATGAGTTGGCGATCAGACCGCATATGGATAGAACTTATAGCGGGATCTCGAAAACCGAGTAATTTCTGCTGGGCCCTTATCCTTTTTTTAGGTGCATTAGGGTTTTTATTGGTTGGAACTTCTAGTTATCTTGGTATGAATTTTATACCGTTATTTCCCTCTCAGCAAATAATTTTTTTTCCACAAGGAATCGTGATGTCTTTCTATGGAATTGCGGGTCTTTTTATTAGTTCATATTTGTGGTGCACAATTGTGTGGAATGTGGGTAGCGGTTATGATCGATTCGATATAAAAGAAGGAATAGTGTGTATTTTTCGTTGGGGATTTCCTGGAAAGAATCGTCGGATCTTCCTGCGATTACTTGTGAAAGACATTCAATCCATCAGAATAGAAGTTAAAGAGGGTATTTTTTCTCGTCCCACACTTTATATCGAAATCAGAGGCCAGGGGTCCATTCCCTTGACTCGTATCGATAAGAATTGGACTCTACGAGAAATTGAACAGAAAGCCGCAGAATTGGCTTATTTCTTGTGTGTACCAATTGAAGTTTTTTGAAAAAAAAAAGTAAAAGCTTTCTTAAAAGAAAAAACTATAACTCAAGAATTATCTTTCTCTTTTTTCTATAGCAGAACTTAAATGAATTTTCTGCCGAACTCTGATTAGAACAAAAGTACGCGGAACAACCATAAAACGAAATAGTTTTTTTTTGTTCATAAATTATTTTTTTTTATGCGTATTTAAATTCACTGAAATCTATTCAGTAACCAAAGAAGTAAGAAATTGAAATCCTAGATTCATCTCATATACATATAGCAAAACATTTCGGAATAAATAATTTCTATTAATTATTCCTGTACTGTGGGTCACCGGCGAGTTTTTTTTTGAAATGTTTTGATGTCTTGATAAAAGGGGTTCTTGCGTCTCGAAATTCGAATAATATTCATTAATTTGAACTGGCTCTTTCGTGCATTCATCCAAAGCAGACGATTGCTTCGAATTTCAGCAATGGATATATATTGAAAAAATATTATATATAATATTCGAATTTTTTTATTAATTTACGTATTCTTTATTAGTCTATTTTTGTATTTCTATATTGTATATAGTTTTTCTCTATTTTTTATAAATTCAAGGACCAATCGCTGTACTGAATCACAAAAAAAAGGATTATAGGCTCGAGAGTTGGAATGGAATAGAACTGATACTTGATCGAAATATTAGTATCCTATAGAGTCGACGAATGATACGAGTTCATTTCAAACTCCACAAATGGCAAAAAAGAAAGCTTTTATTTCCCGTCTCTATCTTGCATCTCTAGTATTTTTGCCTTGGTGGATCTCTCTCTCATTTCCATTTAACAAAAGTCTGAAATCTTGGGTTAATAATTGGTGGAATACTAGGCCCTCCGAAATTTTTTTGAACGATATTGAAGAAAAGGGGATTCTAAAAAAATTTATCGAATTAGAGGAACTATCCCTCTTCGATGAAATGCTAAAGGAATACCCGGAAGGGAGTTTGCAAAAGCTTCATGCCGTAGTTTACAAAGAAACTATCCAATTGATTAAGATGCACAATGAGAGTCATATACATATGATTTTACATTTCTCAAGAAATATAATTTCTTTCCTTATTCTAAGTCTTTATTCTATTCTAGGTAATGAAGAACTTATTTTTCTTAACTCTTGTCTTCAAGAATTTCTATATAATTTGAGTGACACTCTAAAAGCTTTTTCTATTCTTTTATTAACCGATTTATGCATAGGATTCCATTCGCCCCATGGTTGGGAACTAACGATTGGCTCTATCTACAAAGAT